ATTTTCTTTCTCAAATTTGTATTGATAGTTACATTTTAAGTGGTATTGTCAATTATAGTGACAGTTACATTTATAGTTACATTTTTGATGAAAGCAGAACTAGTAATGAAAACCAGAGTTCAAGTATAAAACCGAGCCTGGATGATAGTGATTTAACTATAACAGAAACAGAAAGATCTAATGATCTAGATGTGACTCCAAAATACAAGCATTTGTGGGTTCAATGCGAAAATTGTTATGGATTAAATTATAAGAAATTTTTTAAATCAAAAATGAATATTTGCGAACACTGTGGACATCATTTGAAAATGAATAGTTCAGATAGAATCGAACTTTCGATTGATCCAGGTACTTGGGTTCCGATGGATGAAGACATGGTCTCTCTGGATCCCATTGAATTTAATTTAGAAGAGGAACCCTACAAAGATCGTATTGATTCTTATCAAAGAAAGACAGGATTAACTGAGGCTGTTCAAACGGGCACAGGTCAACTAAACGGTATTCCCGTAGCAATTGGGATTATGGATTTTCAGTTTATGGGTGGTAGTATGGGATCGGTAGTTGGCGAGAAAATCACCCGTTTGATCGAATATGCTACCAATCAATTTTTACCTCTTATTTTAGTGTGTGCTTCTGGAGGAGCACGCATGCAAGAAGGAAGTTTGAGCTTGATGCAAATGGCTAAAATATCTTCCGCTTTATATGATTATCAATCAAATAAAAAGTTATTCTATGTATCAATCCTTACATCTCCTACTACTGGTGGGGTGACAGCTAGTTTTGGTATGTTGGGGGATATCATTATTGCTGAACCCAATGCCTACATTGCCTTTGCGGGTAAAAGAGTAATTGAACAAACATTGAATAAAACAGTACCTGAGGGCTCACAAGCGGCTGAATATTTATTCCATAAGGGCCTATTCGATCCAATCGTACCGCGTAATCTTTTAAAAGGCGTTCTGAGTGAGTTATTTCAGCTTCATGCGTTCTTTCCTCTGAATCAAAATTCAATCAAGTAGAGCCTTAATAAAAATTAAAAATATATAATATATATATAAAAAAAATAGAAATGATCTTTTTTTTGTGTATAGAACAAGTAGTTATTTAGTTTATAGAAATCAAAGTAAAAATAAAATCCATTCTTCGGATTTTATTTTTACTTTGATAACATTTGGTAACATAAGATTTAATTGTAAAAAAAAAAAAGAGTGAATTCTTTCTTCCGCGAAATTCAAATTAGGCAAGGGGAATAAAACGAGAATTTCACGTTCCCTTCTTATGTGTATATAATTCACATATAGAAAATATAAAAGTATAGAAAGATGCAAGATTCTATATTTTTTGAGAATGTTCAGTTTTACTAAGAATCCCTATTCCCGGATCGGATTCTAACAAATTTTTCGGGAATTTGTAACAAACTCTTTCTTTATTTTATTCACGTTTATTAAATTCAAATTATTAGACAAAAACAAGATAATAAAAAATAATAAAAAAAGGAGATTATCATACACATACATATCTATATATTTCATGTAGAAAGATGAAAAATTCTATTTCGTTAGTTCTACATTCCTTGCACTTATTTTCTTATCTTATTTTATTTATAAATTTTAGAAATTGTTATATTTATTATTTTATTTATATATTAATATTATGTACTTACATATACTCAATTATGTACTCACTTAGCTATACTTAGTATAATTATATATTATATGAATTATAATAATTATACGATACCTTTATAACAATATAAATAACAATAGAACAATAACAGGTACAAATATTAAATCCAGGTATCTATTTTATGACAACTTTCAATAACTTACCCTCTATTTTGGTGCCTTTAGTGGGCCTAGTATTTCCGGCAATTGCGATGGCTTCTTTATTTCTTCATGTTCAAAAAAACAAGATTTTTTAGATATAGATATGATAGGGCCAAATCTTATCTATTTTTTTTTTTTCAAGACTTAGACCATAATACAGATATTGATTTCTTAGAATAAAATATGTGATGCAGTTTCCCCTGAACATAAGCTATTATGCATGCGTAAACATGATATATACATAAATGAATTATAGCTATTTGAAAAAAAAAAAAAAATCGGTATTGGGGCGAATGTCTGAAATGTAAAGTAAATGTATCCATATGTAGATATCTATAGGGAATCATACGAAGTGGATCTTATTATTTTAGATCTAAGCAATTCGATGAATTATTCCTAAAAGTTCACATCGGAATAGTGCTAGTTGATGAGAGTTACTTCGGAAACACACAAAAAAAGTCAAATTCATTTGGGTTATTCTCTCAATTTCAATAAAATGCAACTAGATCTAGTATGAATTGGCGATCAGAACATATATGGATAGAACTTATAGCGGGGTCTCGAAAAACAAGTAATTTCTGCTGGGCCTTTATCCTTTTTTTAGGTTCATTAGGATTTTTATTAGTTGGAATTTCCAGTTATCTTGGTAGGAATTTTATATCTTTATTTCCGTCTCCACAAATCATTTCTTTTCCACAGGGGATCGTGATGTCTTTCTACGGGATTGCGGGTCTCTTTATTAGCTCCTATTTGTGGTGCACAATCTCATGGAATGTAGGTAGTGGTTATGATCGATTCGATAGAAAAGAAGGAATAGTGTGTATTTTTCGTTGGGGATTTCCTGGAAAAAATCGTCGCATCTTACTCCAATTCCTTATGAAAGACATCCAGTCCATCAGAATAGAAGTGAAAGAGGGTATTTATGCTCGTCGTGTCCTTTATATGGAAATCAGAGGCCATGGGGCTATTCCCCTGACTCGTACTGATGAGAATTTGACTCCACGAGAAATTGAGCAAAAAGCTGCTGAATTGGCTTATTTCTTGCGTGTACCAATTGAAGTATTTTGAAAAATGAACTGAAAAGAGTGAATGCTTTTTTTTTTTTTCAAAAGATTTTATATTCTGATAGTCTGATAGAAAGAGAATTCTTTTCTTTCAAAATCCGAATAATATTCATGGGCGCCTTTGTGCATTTATTTATCGAAAGGAGGCACTTTTTTCGAATTTTAGCAAATGATATATTTGGAAACAATATCTTTATTCGCATTTGAAGTGCGAATTTGGAGTGGACTCTTTCTTATTCCATTTCTGTATTATTTCTAAATTCAAGTACTAACCACTGAATCATACAGAAAAAAAAAGGGAATAGATTCATGGGCTCGATGACTTGTAATAGAACTTATCCTTGATATGAATATTAGTTAGTATCGTATGGAGTCGACGAATGAGGTGAGTTCATTAAAAATTCAAAGACGAAAAAATGGCAAAAAAGAAAGCATTCATTCCCCTTCTATATCTTGCATCTTCTATAGTATTTTTGCCCTGGTGGATCTCTCTCTCATTTACTAAAAGTCTGGAATCTTGGGTTACTAATTGGTGGGATACTATGGAATCCGAAATCTTCTTGAATATCATTCAAGAAAAGAGTATTCTAAAAAAATTCATAGAATTAGAGGAACTCTTCCTCTTGGACGAAATGATAAAGGAATACCCGGAAACACATCTAGAAAAGCTTCGTATCGGAATCTACAAAGAAACGATCCAATTGATCAAGATACACAATGGGGATTGTATCCATACGATTTTGAACTTCTCGACAAATATAATCTGTTTCGTTATTCTAATTGGTTATTCGATTTTAGGTAATGAAAAACTTGTTATTCTTAACTCTTGGGTTCAAGAATTCCTATATAACTTAAGCGACACAATAAAAGCTTTTTCAATTCTTTTATTAACTGATTTATGTATAGGATTCCATTCGCCCCACGGTTGGGAACTAATGATTGGCTCTTTATACAAAGATTTTGGATTTGATCATAACGATCAAATTATATCCGGTCTTGTTTCCACTTTTCCGGTCATTCTAGATACAATTTTAAAATATTTGATCTTCCGTTATTTAAATCGTGTATCTCCCTCACTTGTAGTGATTTATCATTCACTGAATGACTGAAAAATGATTCACTGATCAAATTATAATGGTTGCTACTTTGTACATAAGCAAAACATTCAAAATTGTACTTATTCTTTCTACTCCTACAAGGAATTCTTCCTATATTCCATTAATATTTTTTTAGTAAATAGCAAAATCATAGATAGGGAACTATACTAGACTAGGGACCTACCTAATTTTATTGTATAAATTTTCGATACCAATGATTGGACCATGCAAACTATAAATACTCTTTTTTCTTGGATAAAGGAAGAGATTACTCGATCCATTTCCATATCGCTCATGATATATATAATCACTAGGACACCCAGTTCAAACGCATATCCCATTTTTGCACAGCAGGGTTATGAAAATCCACGAGAAGCGACTGGCCGTATTGTATGTGCCAATTGCCATTTAGCTAATAAACCCGTAGATATCGAGGTTCCACAAGCGGTACTTCCTGATACTGTATTTGAAGCAGTTGTTCGAATTCCTTATGATATGCAACTGAAACAAGTTCTTGCTAATGGTAAAAAGGGAGCTTTGAATGTAGGGGCTGTTCTTATTTTACCTGAGGGGTTTGAATTAGCCCCCCCCGATCGTATTTCGCCCGAGATTAAAGAAAAGATAGGCAATCCGTCTTTTCAGAACTATCGCCCTACTAAAAAAAATATTCTTGTGATAGGTCCTGTTCCTGGTCAGAAATATAGCGAAGTAACCTTTCCTATTCTTTCTCCAGACCCCGCTACTAAGAAAGATGTTCACTTCTTAAAATATCCCATATATGTAGGCGGGAACAGGGGAAGGGGTCAGATTTATCCCGACGGTAGCAAGAGTAACAATAATGTTTATAATGCTACAACAGCGGGTATAGTAAGCAAAATAATACGCAAAGAAAAAGGAGGATACGAGATAACCATAGTGGATGCATCGGATGGACGTCAAGTGGTTGATATTATCCCCCCGGGACCGGAACTTCTTGTTTCAGAGGGCGAATCTATCAAACTTGATCAACCATT